TGATAATGCCAAAATATCAAGTCGGCTCATTTGTCTTTATGTTGATAGTTACAGGCCTCTTGAATCTTCTTTTTCCCTATTTTTATTTATTTTTTTTGTGTCTAATTATAATTATTCGGATTTCTTTTTGTTTATTATTGATAGGAATTTTCTTGTTGAGACCCTATGAATCGATTGAAACCTCAGATTCATACTAAAACCACGATGATTGAATAAAGCCCCTAAGCCCAAAGGTTCTCTGAGTAAGAACCGTTTGATCATCACTTATTCAATTAATAGATGAAATGCCTAAAAATTCGAAGAAACATTTGATTTGTCCGTTGGTCAAAATAAAGAAACATAAACAGAATAGAATGTTTAAGGAAGAAAAACAAACCCTTCGATTTAGAATTCTAAAATAAATCTTTTAAATTTTTTTGAGTCCAGTCGCGAGGTCTGAATACTAGGCATGAATCATAGTTCAAATATTTCTTGATCTATTCCATATATTCTGTGCTCCAGATAAAAAAATGAATATCCGACGAGGCAGAACCCATCTCTCTCAAGATGACAGACCTACTCTCTGTACTATCAATAGGATCAATTATAACAAGTCACACACTCATATTCCGGAAATACAGAAAGAAAGGAATTCCACGGTCGAACTGCCAGAATGGCCTAGAAATCCGAGTCCTAAGTGATTCACTTTGGATTGAAAAGCCAGGACTTAGTGATTTTTATGGACCTAATTCATTGAAATTCCATCCAGTAAAACGGAAGAATTATAAATTTCCAAAATAATAGATAGGAATACTGCAAATAGAGCCATTGCGACCCCCATCAAAGGGGTAGTTCCCCACCCGGGGGCTACTTTACCATATTCCGAATTCAATGGTTTCAATAAATTCCCTACGGTAGTTCGTCTTGGACCAGATCTAGAACTACCCTCAACGGTTTGTGTAGCCATAAATCCTATTGCATTGGTTGAGATCGGTTGACTTTGTATACCATTCCGTTGTAAATAAACGATCTTATCATAGATCCATTGTGGTCTTTAAATTTTATAATAATGGAAACAGCAACCCTAGTCGCCATCTTTATATCTGGTTTACTTGTAAGTTTTACCGGGTACGCCTTATATACCGCTTTTGGGCAACCCTCTCAACAACTAAGAGATCCATTCGAGGAACACGGGGACTAGTTGAAGTAAAGTAATGAGCCTCCCATATCATAGGAGGCTCATTACTTTACTTCAATTTGGATAATGTAATGTAAAATAATGAAAAATCATTTCGCCTTTTTAGTCGGAACCTTAGGTGGCTCTCGAAAAAATATCGCGAAAAAAATGATTCCTAGAGTCGAGACTAAGAGGAACGTATAAACCAATGCTTCCATAAATTCGATCGTGGTTTACAATTATAGCTTCCACACCTGTTCATTTGGGATCATTTCCCAGATTAAGAAAGGACAAGAGTCAAAGAAAGGGGCGGTGATTCAAATCAAGATTTCTCTAGTACTCTATGTCAAAGTTAAATCACAAAAATCCAATGGAGGCGAAAGATACAAGAGCAATATTGTATCAGACTACTTGTCTCTTTGTAGTTGGATCTCCAAGTTTTTGAAATGCTCCAAATTCCACTTGAGCATCCAAATCTGGGTCAATACCAGCAAAAACATCTCTGAACAAGGTTCTAGCACCATGCCAAATGTGTCCGAAAAAGAAGAGCAAAGCAAACGAAGCATGTCCAAAAGTAAACCAACCCCTTGGGCTGCTACGAAAAACACCATCAGATTTCAAAGTAGCGCGATCTAATTCAAAAATTTCACCCAATTGAGCACGTCTAGCATATTTTTTCACGGTAGCAGGATCACTATAACTCACTCCATCGAGTTCGCCACCATAGAACTCAACAGTGACTCCTACTTGTTCGACACTATACTTCGATTCTGCCCTTCTAAAAGGAACATCGGCTCTTACAATTCCGTCTCCGTCTACCAAAACTACTGGAAATGTTTCAAAAAAAGTAGGCATACGACGTACAAAAAGCTCATGCCCATCTTTATCTCTAAAGACGGGATGTCCTAACCATCCAACAGCTATTCCATCCCCGTTGTCCATTGAGCCCGCTCTAAATAATCCCCCCTTTGCTGGATTATTGCCAATGTAATCATAAAAAGCTAATTTTTCGGGAATTTTAGACCAAGCTTCTGATAAACTCTGATTTTCGGCTAGTCCGGCACCAACCCTTCGATATATTTCTTGCTGGAAGTATCCTTGATCCCATTGATAACGAGTTGGACCAAATAATTCGATCGGGGTAGTCGCGGAGCCATACCACATAGTTCCAGCAACAACAAAAGCTGCAAAAAAGACAGCGGCGATACTACTGGAAAGGACAGTTTCAATATTACCCATACGTAATCCTTTGTATAGACGTTGGGGCGGACGAACACTAAGATGGAATAGGCCCGCTAATATACCCAATGTACCTGCTGCAATATGATGAGAGGCTATTCCTCCCGGAACAAAAGGATCAAAACCTTCTACCCCCCACGCAGGATTTACAGATTGTACTTTTCCGGTTAGTCCATAAGGATCAGACACCCATATTCCAGGACCATACAAGCCTGTTACATGAAATGCACCAAACCCAAAGCAAGCTAATCCTGAAAGAAATAAATGAATTCCAAAAATCTTGGGCAAATCCAAAGAAGGTTTTCCTGTACGTTCATCACAGAATACTTCTAGATCCCAATATACCCAATGCCAGATAGCTGCCAAGAAGCACAAACCAGAAAACATAATATGTGCCCCAGCCACACCTTCGTAACTCCAAATACCCGGATTCGTTATAGTCCCTCCTGTGATACTCCAACCGCTCCATGAATTGATTATTCCTAAACGAGTCATGAAGGGTATAACGAACATACCTTGTCTCCACATTGGATCAAGAACAGGGTCGGAGGGATCAAAAACTGCTAATTCGTACAGAGCCATTGAACCGGCCCAACCAGAAACGAGAGCTGTATGCATTAGATGTACAGAAAGCAAGCGACCCGGATCATTCAATACGACGGTATGAACACGATACCAAGGCAAACCCATGGAAATACCCCTTTATCAAAGAAAAATAGACACTATGTAACTTTATCGCATTGGAAAAGACTATGCTATGGACCTCTCCCTTTCAGTGGATTATTTCGGAGCAAGGGTGAATATTTATTTAATTCCATTTCGTTGGTAATAATGGAACAATTCTGTTTGTAGGAACAAAGATAAGCAGATCTATTCTATACCCGATAAGTACCAATACGCAATGGGTAGATTGGTCCCATTTTCTATGAGCGAATGCGTAGATACTTGTTCATCATTTGAACAGCCCTACCCATTCGTAATAATTTACCTTTATTCATTTCGTCTTACTCTAGGAATTTTCCAATATATATGGATAAAATACAACATTACGTTTCCACATCAAAGTAAAATATAATACTCAACTACCCTTTCTTTCAGTTGATGCCTATTGGTGTTCCAAAAGTACCTTTTCGGAGTCCTGGAGAGGAAGATGCAATTTGGGTTGACATATAGTGCGACTTGTCAGACATATTGGGTCGTATGGGATTTCCCCGTTCTCTCCCCCGCTGGAGATACCCTCTGTTTCGCCCAAAAAAGATTGCTTGAAAACCATCAATAATTTGGAGCGTGAAGTGCAATTAGATCCATTTTTGAGGGGGTTGAGATCAATATTAATATTTATTATCCATTATAAAAATTTATGGTTGGCTTGCTTGGTTGGACCAATAAAATGAAGTATCCAGGCTCCGTTCAGAAAATACCCGATTGGTAATATATGTATGATTACCACTTCTATCATACCATACATAAGTCATTACTTTATAGCATATGAACGATCTCAAACTGTCAATCAATGAAATAATATGATGACTACATCAAATATTTGTCGTAAGAAAGGCATGAAAGAAATGATTGAAAAAAAGTCGTACCAAAAAAAGTGGTATTGGGATCATTTGTCCTATATGTGCAAATTGAAATCGGGCGGATCTTTACCCGGAGTAGAATATAAACCTAAAAAAATTGAGGAGGCCCATTCAGGAACAAGAAAATTACATCGTAATTTGGATTGGATTTCGATGAAACAATACATCAATGAGAGATTAATTCGATAAGTTTAGTGGATTATCTCCGTTTTTACGGAGAGGCGATCAAAAAATCATCTTTCTTAAAAAAATAGAAGAAAAAGCCCCTTCATTAAGAAGTGGAAAAGTCCTACTATACTTTAACTATAAAATTTAACTATAAAAAAGAAGGCGGGCTGGAATCAACACATTGATTCTTTTTTTTCGCAATTTTTTTTGAACCGTATGCATCCAAAGGTGCGTGTACGGTTCCTAAGGGATAAAATTTTGTCCTAATCAACCGACTTCATCGAGAAAGATTACTTTTTTTAGGCCAAGGCGTTAATAGCGAGATCTCAAACCAACTTATTGGTCTCATGGTATATCTCAGTATAGAAGATGAGACCCGGGATCTTTATTTGTTTATAAACACCCCCGGCGGGTGGGTAATGCCCGGAGTAGCCATTTATGATACTATGCAATTTGTGCTACCAGATGTACATACAATATGCATGGGATTAGCCGCTTCAATGGGATCTTTTATCCTGGTCGGAGGAGAAATTACCAAACGTATAGCATTCCCTCACGCTTGGCGCCAATGAGTTTTTTTTATTTGATTTGAGAGAAAAAATAAGACTATGCCTTCGCGACATGTAATATGAATAAGAATACGAATATTAAGTAATAATAGCATGGCACTTCGAGTTCGATATGAACAAACCATTATTGTTTTTTCATAACATGAGATTATGTATCGGGCGAGTAATATGAGACAAAAAGTATCTCCGATTTGATCTTATCTATCCGGGATTCATTTCAGCGTCACAAACTTTTTTGTTTTCACACCAGAAGTCTCTTTCCAATATTTATGTTATGAAAGAGTACTCAAAAAAAAAATGATCATTTTTTTTTTTACTTTTTTATTTTGATCGGATCAAAAAGAAACTTTGGGATTGCTGAATCACATACGAGATAAATGATAAATATAGAAAGCAACGGAACCATCATAGTATTTTTGAACCCCCCCGAAAAGAAGGTTGGTAAATGGATCACTTAAAGATTGGGATTTGATGGATCCTATTTCTCTTTTTGCTCGACCGAAAGGAAAAGTAAATTCCATTGTGGAGCCGTATGCACAAAAAATGCCTGTACGGTTGTTCAATTATATATCTATTCTTATTTTATTCTTTTCTTGTTATTCTTCATCTCTTTCCTTCGTACGATCGTACGAGATCGAGGAACCATTCATTATGTTATATCATCAGGGTAATGATCCACCAACCTGTTAGTTCTTTTTATAAGGCACAAACAGGAGAATTTATCCTAGAAGCGGAAGAACTGCTGAAACTTCGCGAAACCCTCACAAGGGTTTATGTACAAAGAACGGGCAAACCTTTATGGGTTGTATCCGAAGACATGGAAAGGGATGTTTTTATGTCAGCAACAGAAGCCCAAGCTTATGGAATTGTTGATCTTGTAGCGGCCGAAAATGCCGGGGATTTCAGGTAAATCCGAGATTCCATTTTGAACCATAATTCGGATGAACCTAAATTTCATTTTTTATCTGCTTACCGGGGTAAAATAAGGTAAAAAAAAAAAAAAATAAGAATAATTTATAATCATCCGGTTAGGATTGATCTAAACCAGACCATTTATATACGATTTAGCATGCCAACCATTAAACAACTTATTAGAAATACAAGACAGCCAATAAAAAATGTAACAAAATCCCCCGCTCTTCGGGGATGTCCTCAGCGTCGAGGAACATGTACTAGGGTGTATGTGCGACTCGTTCAGATCATGAGCTGGAACAAAATAAAGGAAAAGTTTTTCCAGTATCAATGACCAGTACCAATGAATAGGATGGAAGAATTCCATTCAATATATGAAGCTAAAAAAACAAACCTCCATTGTGTATGAAATTTATGGTTTCTATTGGTGCAAATCCAATCACCTCAATTGGAGATGAGAAGCAATTCCCCATTGGTAGCAAATGGTTATCCATTAAGCGGGGGAAAATCAAATAGTATTTAAGAAGCAAAAGAATTATGCTCCCACTCTTGCAAGAACGGACTAACAGGGTCAGCTACCTAGCCAACCTTTGTAATTAAATACCGTTACTGTATGGGTAGATCTCATTGTGAAAAGACCTATTACTGGATAATTCATGGGTAGAGTCAAAGAATGTGAACTGTACAAGTTACTAATAACATTGATTAAATGAAGGGGGGGGCTCCGGTGTATAGAGAGGACCTCACCGTTTAAGAAGCAACCATAGAAACGATGGAACCCACTATTTATTTATGCATTTACCTTTACTATTTATTGATACTTTATACTCAACTTAATTTACAATTTACTGTTTTGTTCTTTGTTGATACCTAGTATCAATACAATTTCCTTATTTCGGGGTTAAATGCCTGGAAAAAATCGTGGTTGGGAAGGTCATAGTAGCAAAAGCCATTGGAATTTTTTTATACATCGGAAGAATCCGTTTTGTTATTAATAGACCAGGAAAGGAGAAAAGAATGACTGAAAGAAAATAAATCAATTAGTTATTCATATTCATCAAAGTTTCATTTGATTCAATGACCAGAATTAGACGAGGGTATATAGCCCGGAGACGTAGAACAAAAATTCGTTTATTTGCATCAACCTTTCGAGGGGCTCATTCAAGACTTACTCGAACTACTTTTCAACAGAAAATGAGAGCCTTAGTTTCTGCTCATCGGGATAGGGGCAGGCAAAAGAGAAATTTTCGTCGTTTGTGGATCACTCGGATAAATGCAGGCATTCGTGAGAATGATTTATACAATAGTTATAATAGATCAATACATGATATGTACAAGAGGAAGCGACTTATTAATCGTAAAATGCTTGCACAAATCGCGGTCCTGAGTATGAATTCTTTTTACGGGATTTACTCTAACTCTAACTCTAGGATCATAGATGATTACCGAGTCGCTCCTAAGTACCCAGTCGCTCCTTTTCGATCTATTTCTGGCGTTACCTTAGAGGAATACTTAGAGAAATACAGGATGCATGATTATGATATCCCATTTTTTTATCATAAGGGAAGGAATACAGATAAGGGAGGGAATACAGATAAGGGAGGGAATACAGATAAGGGAGGGAATACAGATAAGGGAGGGAATACAGATAAGGGAGGGAATACAGATAAGGGAGGGAATACAGATAAGGGAGGGAATACAGATAAGGGAGGGAATACACCGTAATGATTTAAACGGAGCCCCCGGAGAATGAGCTCCGGGAAGGTCGAGTATAAATTAATAGGATAGATAAATATAGTCAAAATGAATGAGCATGCTTCAATAAAAAAAAAGAAGAAATATTTTTTGACTTTATTTACCTTACGCCTTTTTTCTTACAACGTGACAATCCAATCTGGATTCTCGAATTTTTCGAACAAAAAATCAATCTGAGTTGGGGTTCGGATTGGAATTTTGATTCAATTGCAATTGAGGAATAGGCCTATCTATTTATTTCTAGTTCGAGGACCCGTAGTTCTAGGAGTCGACTCAGTTCTCTCAAATTGTTTCTCATTATTAAGAAAAGGTAACAAAGATAAAATACGAGCTTGTTTTATAGCAATAGTAATTAATCGTTGTTGTTTCAACGTCAATCTATTCACTCGTCTAGATAATATTTTTCCTTGTTCACTAATAAATCGACTAATTAAACTCATGTTTCTATAATCAATTCGATCCCCCGACCCAATTGGGGGCAAACGCCTACGAAAAGATCGCTTTTTTTTAAGAAAAAGTCGCTTGGATTTATCCATGGTTTATTCCTTATCTTTAAAATCCTATTTCTTAATTCTAATTTTTGATCCGACCGAAATAGGATTTGGTTGTTTTTATTTTTATAGTTTATTTATATATATTATTATATTATTATGTAATTGATTCCTGTTCCTTGGAGGGTTTACACACGCGTTACATTTTATCTATTTCTTTATCTCCCCATGAATTGTATGCTTGTAACAATAGGGACAAAATTTTCTCAATTCCAATCGACTAGGCGTATTGTGTCGATTCTTTTGAGTAATATATCTGGAAATACCCCGTGATTTCTTATTAATATCGTTTCGGACACAACTGTTACATTCCAAAATAACTCTTACTCTCACATCTTTACCCTTGGCCATGAACCTCCCTTTTTATTTTGGATTTACCCAACTCTTCCATTTTCGATCCGAAACAAGAAAGAAAGAAGTTGCTGACTCGAAATAAATCCAATTCTGAAATATTTCATTGCAATCAATATCAATAGAGAAATAATAAGTAATACAACGATTTCTAACTATCAATTAAATTAGTACCAGTATTAAATTTAAGTATCTTGTATGCTTTTGTTGTCCTCGAACCTTATTTTTTTTTCATTTCTGTTCTCCCTCTATTAATTCAGCCTAAACTAAACCCGAGTTTCGTTCCGGGTGAATCTTCTTTTTTTATCCTAAAAAAACGACAGTCAAGAACAAAACAAAGAAGGGGGGGGGGAGTTAGTCACAGATAATTTATTGTATCTTTAAGCTTCTTCATCCCTAACTAGAATGAAAAAAAAGGGAATGTCAACGCATCTGGGAATAAACGATTGATCTCTATCAATAGACCTGCTAAAGACCCGAACCACAGAGTGCTTAACACGGGTGCCACAGAAAGATATGTTTTTATATCTCGCATTGAAAATCCTCCTTTTTTATTGTAATACATATATGATCAGATACATATGTAGTTAAGGATCACTTGTATTTGTACGGGGAATCCCTAACTAAAATGGATATAGCGACCCGATAGATTCTATTTTCTTTCCTTTCTTTACAACAGAAAAAGATGTCCACTTATTTTATGAATATTACCGATATCAATTTATTTATATGTTGGGTTTATAAAATGAAATTCAATTTATAGTAATAATTTAGATTACTATTGAAATTAAATATTCTTATTCTATTTATTATTTTCTATAATAAAAATAAAATATTTAATATAAAATATATTTATTAATTTCTAGATTTCTAAATTTTAATAAAATTTAGAGTTTAATAGAATTATTTTATTAATCTTAATAATAGAATTCTATATATAGAAATAAATTTAAATAATAAATAAATAGAGTAAAGGTAAATTTATCATTTTTTTTAAGATAATTGAATTATTCTTTTATTATATGTTTATATGTATATGAGATGAACAAAGAAGAAATGGCAAGATAAATTGTATAGTATATCAATAGAGGAAATTACGATGTGGAAAACAAGACGGGGATTCTCTACAATGACACTGTAGGCTAATTGAAAGGGATGTAGCGCAGCTTGGTAGCGCGTTTGTTTTGGGTACAAAATGTCACGGGTTCAAATCCTGTCATCCCTATTTATTACTTCTCCTATGTGTAGTAATGAAGGATCAATTGAGATCCATGAAAATTGGACATACATAACCCTTTCTTTATGATACATATGCATGCAAGATATATATATAATATAGTGGGGGGTTACAAAAAAAATTGATTTATTTACGGTCTTTTATATTGTGATAAGAAAGCGCTCTTAGTTCAGTTCGGTAGAACGCGGGTCTCCAAAACCCGATGTCGTAGGTTCAAATCCTACAGAGCGTGATTCTGTTCTTCTTAGCTTAGGTCGAATTACAATGAAATAACTTTACTAACTTAAGCAGCAACCCTAATTTGATTTGACCTCCTCCTTTCTTTAATCCGCAGGAGGTCAAGAAAAAAGAGATGTTATTTAAATTTAAAATTAAAAAGAGATGTTACTTAATCAAAGGTCCAACTGATCGCCGCGCCTGTATTGCAAATATGCAGTTACGAATAATCCAGCCAAAGTAATAGGAATTAGGCCTAACAC